TTTTTTTTCAAAGGAATTGAATGAAATGATTGAAGTTTTTCTATTTGGAATTGTCTTAGGTCTAATTCCTATTACTTTAGCTGGATTATTCGTAACCGCATATTTACAATACAGACGTGGTGATCAGTTGGGCCTTTGATTAATTAGATTAATTAACGAATATTTTTTTGATTGACCTCCTGTAGATTAGAGAAAGTAGGAGGTCAAATCTAGATTACTGCTCAGTTATTTCAGTCTAATTCGATAATTAATTCGATTCGACCTAACAAGAATGGAATCACGCTCTGTAGGATTTGAACCTACGACATCGGGTTTTGGAGACCCACGTTCTACCGAACTGAACTAAGAGCGCTTTCTTATCATAATAGATAAGACTGTACAGAAAACTTTTTGTAACCAAAAACTACATCTACATCCTGTATGCATACACTATCTATCATATGGAGTATGATAAAAAAAATGATAAATTCTGTTTTTAATCGATTTTAATTAAAATTGAATTCCTCCTTACTTCTCAGAGGAAAAGTAATTAGGTAGGGATGACAGGATTTGAACCCGTGACATTTTGTACCCAAAACAAACGCGCTACCAAGCTGCGCTACATCCCTTTCAATTCAATTGGTTTTAATAGTGTAATTGTAAAGAGTCCTTATCCTTGTCTTGTTTTCCACATCGTTATTTCCTATATACATAATATATCTTGCCCTTTCCTCTTTTTGGTCTCATATCATATAAGGTATAATCAAAATATTTATATATATATGAAAAACCCGTCGTAAATTCAAAAATACTTTTCGGGAATGCTCAGTAGGAAGGGGCATGCCACTCTATTTTATGAAAAAAAAATCGATTTTATCTACCGGATCGTTGTACATTTATTTTAATTTGACTTAGCTTAGGGATTTTGTGTACAAACTAAAGTAGTCTTTAACTTGAAACCATCTATACATCTGATCGTAGATTAGATATGTATTGACTTTATCAAATATATTACATTAAAGAAATAAAGAAGGAGGATTTTCAATGCGAGATCTAAAAACATATCTTTCCGTGGCACCGGTCCTAAGTACTCTATGGTTTGGGGCTTTAGCTGGTCTATTAATAGAAATCAATCGTTTTTTCCCAGATGCGCTGACATTCCCCTTTTTTTCATTCTAGTTATTGACGTGGTAAGGGGGTAACAAAGATTAGAGATAGAATCAACTATCTGTGACTAACCCCCCCTTATAATATAAGAAGAGTAGAGGAGAGAAAGACGAAAAGTAGATTCAACCTCATCAAAACTTGGGATCCGGTTCGAATGTGAATCTAGGGTAATAGTATCATACAAGCTATAAAAATGAAATTTTGTGATTAGAAATATAGTTATAAACCTTTTGATTACGGAGTATTTATAAAATTAATTTACTATTATTACTCTATTGATTGTCATTGCAACGAAATATTTCTAATTGTATTTGTATTTCGAGTTAGGAACTTATATTTTTTTTATTTTCCTTTCTTCTTCACTTCGGGTCGAGAATAATAATAGAAAAGTGGTTTGAATCAAAAATCCAAAGGAGGTTAGGTTGATGGCTAAGGGTAAAGATGCCCGAGTCAAAGTTATTTCGGAATGTATCGGTTGTGTTCGAAAGAGTGTTAATAAGGAATCAAGGGGCATTTCCAGATAGATTACTCAAAAGAATCGACACAATACGCCTAGTCGGTGGAATTGCGAAAATTCTGTACGTTACAGACATACAATTCATGGAGAGATAAAGAAATAGATCGAACCAAACGTCTGTCTATCATTCTTTCAAGGAAGGGGACAAAACCATTTTCATTCGATTTTATATAAATCTATTTATATAAATATTATAGAAATTTTCTATTTCTATTTTATATTATTAAAATTATCTAATAATATTGAAATTTTTTTGATTATACATATATATATTGAGAAAAAAATATAAAAAATCGAAATAAACAAACCAAATCCTATTTCTTAATTCTAATTTTTTTAATGTCCAACCGAAATAAGATTTTCGGTATATTCTATTTTATATTAAGGAATAAACTAAACAAACCATGTATAAATCCAAGCTACCCCTTTTTCAAAAATCCAAGCGACCCTTTTTTCAAAAATCCAAGCGACCCTTTTTTCAAAAACCCAAGCGACCTTTTCGTAGACCTTTGCCTTTGCCCCCGATCCAATCAGGGGATCGAATTGATTATAAAAACACGAGTTTACTTAGTCGATTTATTAGTCAACAAGGAAAAATCTTATCTAGGCGAGTAACTAGATTGACCTTTAAAGAACAACGATTAATTACTATTGCTATAAAACAAGCTCGTATCTTATCTTTGGTACCTTTTAATAATAATAAAAAAATATTTGAAAGAATCAAGTCGGCTATTATTAGAACTGCTAAATTGAGAAACAAAAAGAAAAAATTCGAACCAAAAAGAAAAAATAGGTCTTTTTTTAGAAAAAAATAAGTCTTTATAAAATTGGTAATTGAATCAAAACCAAATTCGAATCTGAACTCAAAAATGGATTGCTGGTTTGTTTTCAAAAATATGAGAATCTAGATTTGATTGTTGTGTCGTAAGATAATAAAAAAATCGGGGAATTTTTTTTTGAATATGTTTTTTTATTTTTTTTATGTATTGGATTTTATCAGACTAATTTCTACTCTATCCTCCCGGAGAATAAACTCCGGGGAACTTGATTGAAATCATTTTGGGGGATTCTTTCCAATCTTCTTTTTTTATGGCCTCATTGGAAATCGTATAAAGAAATGTCTTATTTAATATAGCTAATTGCGCAAGTATTTTACGATTAATAAGCGACTGTCTCTTGTGCAGATCATGTAGAAATTTACTATAATAAAAGTATACTCCCTTTTTGCGAATTACTGCGTTTATCCGAGTGATCCACAAACGACGAAAATCTCTCTTTTTCCTATCTCTATTCCGCTGAGCCGAAACTAAAGCCCTTCTTTCCTGTTGAGCAATAGTTCGAGTAAGTTCTGAATGAGCCCCTTTACGGGATAAACGACTTTTTTTTCTACGTTTCCGAGCTATATATCCTCGTCTAACTCTAGTCATTGAATAAATGAAACTTTGATGAATAACTAATTGATTTTCTTTCTTTGAGTTATTCTTTTTTCCCTTCCTGATCATTAATAACAAAACATAATTTTTCAATGTAAAAAAGAAAAATCCCAATGGCTTTTGCTACTATAACCTTCCCGACCACTATTTTTTCTTTTTTTAGACATTTTGCCTTGAAACAAGACAAAAAAATAAGAAATTGTATTGGTATATCAAACAAATAAAAAATAAATGTAAATTCAATTTCAATATAGATGAATAAAGAAATAGTGGGTTCCTTCGTTTCTATGGTGATTTCTTAAACGGTGAGGTCCTCTCTATACACCGGAGCCCTTTACTTCATTTACTGAGTGTTATTGATAACTTGTACAGTTCAAACTTTTTGGCTCTACCCATGAATTATCCAGTAATAGGTCTTTTACAATGAGATCCACTTATACAGTAACGGTATTGAATTTGAAAGGTTAGCTAGATAGCTGGCCCTGTTAGTCCGTTCTTGCAAGAATGGGAGCATAATTTTTTTGTTTTGCCCTAAAAATAGGATTCCCCGCTTAATGGATAACGTTCGCTACCAATGGGAAATTTTTTCTCATCTTAAACCGGATTTACACCAATGTAAACCATAAATTTCATATGAATGGATCTTTTTCATTTTAGATAGTGACTGGAGTTCTTCCATTTTATCCTATTCACTGGTAATGATCATTAATACTGGAAAAATTATTTCCTTTCTTTTGCTTTTTTGTTCCAGCTCATAATCTGAACGAGTCACACATACACCCTAGTACACGTTCCTCGGCGCTGAGGACATCCCCGAAGAGCGGGGGATTTCTTGACATTTCTGATTGGCTGTCTTGTGTTTCTAATAAGTTGGTTAATAGTTGGCATGTTAAATCATATACATAATGGACTAGTTCAAATCAATACTAACTATAAGTAGAGAAAAAAAATCTCAAATGTTTTGCTTTTTCGATGTTCCCTTTATAAGATCAACAATTCCATAAGCTTTAGCTTCTGTTGCTGACATAAAAAAATCTCTTTCCATATCTTGGGATATAATCCAGACGGGTTTGCCCGTTCTTTCGGAATAACCCCTTGTGATGGTTTCTCTGATAGCCACAAGTTCTTCTAATTCACTGAAAAGTGTGGAAACCTCCTGTTTATCGTCCTCCGAAGTAAAAGTGGCAGAAGGTTGATGAATCATTACCCTAGCGTGAGGGAATGCTACACGTTTTTTATATTCTCCTCCGACCAAGATATAATACGATTAAGCTGATCTGTTATATCAACCCACGAGGTTTCTTCGTCTCCTGGAAGTCTAACGGGAACCTAGGGGGGGGGTGAAACTGGGCATTAGAATAAGATTAAATGAAAAAAAAACAACAAAAAAATGAACGAGAAAACCCCAAACTAGATTCTACTCTACTAGTATGGGGTTTTGTTGTTTTAATCAATGATATGAATCTTTCTCCGATTTTCTGTGTGTGTATAGTATCAAAATGAAGCTTCAATAAAGAAGAAAGAAAAAATCAAATTCTTCCGAATATAGCCTTCCAATAGGGAACAAGTATGAAAGCATTCACTAATATAATATGTTTTCAACTCCCCATTGCGTATTGCTACTCGTCGGGTATAGAATGTATTTGTCTCTCTTTGTTCCTACAAAAAAAATTGTTCCAACAGATATAGAACAAACATTAACCCTTGTTCCGAGATAATCCATTGATTGAACAAAAGGTATCCATTTTATAGTCAAGGTATCCATTGAATAGTCATAGTCTTTTACAATGCAATAAAGTTACATAGTGCTATTTATCTTTGATAAATAAAGGGGTAATTCCATGGGTTTACCTTGGTATCGTGTTCATACCGTCGTATTGAATGATCCCGGCCGGTTAATTTCTGTCCATATAATGCATACAGCTCTGGTTGCCGGTTGGGCCGGTTCGATGGCTCTATATGAATTAGCAGTTTTTGATCCCTCTGATCCCGTTCTTGATCCAATGTGGAGACAGGGTATGTTTGTTATACCTTTCATGACTCGTTTAGGAATAACCAATTCATGGGGCGGTTGGAGTATTACGGGGGGGACTATAACGGATCCGGGTATTTGGAGTTACGAAGGTGTGGCCGGAGCGCATATTGTGTTTTCTGGCTTGTGCTTTTTGGCAGCTATTTGGCATTGGGTGTATTGGGATCTAGAAATTTTTTGTGATGAACGTACAGGAAAACCTTCTTTGGATTTGCCTAAAATTTTTGGAATTCATTTATTTCTTTCCGGGGTGGCTTGTTTTGGTTTTGGCGCATTTCATGTAACAGGCTTGTATGGTCCCGGAATATGGGTGTCCGATCCTTATGGACTAACAGGAAAAGTACAACCTGTAAATCCAGCATGGGGCGTAGAAGGGTTTGATCCTTTTTTTCCAGGAGGAATAGCCTCTCATCATATTGCAGCGGGGACATTGGGCATATTAGCAGGTCTATTCCATCTTAGTGTCCGTCCGCCTCAACGTCTATACAAAGGATTACGTATGGGCAATATTGAAACCGTTCTTTCCAGTAGTATCGCTGCTGTCTTTTTTGCAGCTTTTGTTGTTGCCGGAACGATGTGGTATGGTTCAGCAACTACTCCGATCGAATTATTTGGTCCCACTCGTTATCAATGGGATCAGGGATACTTTCAGCAAGAAATATACCGAAGAGTAAGTGCTGGGCTAGCCGAAAATCAAAATTTATCAGAAGCTTGGTCGAAAATTCCTGAGAAATTAGCTTTTTATGATTACATTGGCAATAATCCGGCAAAAGGAGGATTATTTAGAGTGGGCTCAATGGACAACGGCGATGGAATAGCTGTTGGATGGTTAGGACACCCTATTTTTAGAGATAAAGAAGGGCGTGAACTCTTTGTACGCCGTATGCCTACCTTTTTTGAAACATTTCCGGTCGTTTTAATAGATGGGGACGGAATTGTTAGAGCTGACGTTCCTTTTAGAAGAGCGGAATCTAAGTATAGCGTTGAACAAGTAGGCGTAACCGTTGAGTTTTATGGTGGCGAACTCAACGGAGTCAGTTATAGCGATCCCGCTACTGTGAAAAAATATGCTAGGCGTGCTCAATTAGGTGAAATTTTCGAATTAGATCGTGCTACTTTGAAATCTGATGGCGTTTTTCGTAGTAGTCCAAGGGGTTGGTTTACTTTTGGACATGCTTCCTTTGCCCTACTCTTCTTCTTCGGACACATTTGGCATGGGGCTAGAACCCTGTTCAGAGATGTTTTTGCTGGTATTGACCCAGATTTGGATGCTCAAGTAGAATTTGGAGCATTCCAAAAACTTGGAGATCCAACTACAAGAAGACAGGGAGTCTAATACAACATTGCTTTCTTTTTTTTGCCTCTATTTTTTTTATAGGATACTAGAGAAATCTTAATTTGAATCACCGCCCTTCCTTTTTTTTACTCTTTCTTTTTTATCTTTTTCGGGAAAATAATCCCAAGTAAACAGGTATGGAAGCTATAATTGTAAACCACAATCGAATCTATGGAAGCATTGGTTTATACATTTCTATTAGTCTCGACTCTCGGGATAATTTTTTTCGCTATCTTTTTTCGGGAACCTCCTAAAGTTCCCACTAAAAAGGTGAAATAATTTTTCATTATCTCAATTGAAGTAATGAATGAGCCCTCCAATATTGGAAGGCTCATTACTTCAACTAGTCTCCGTGTTCCTCGAAGGGATCTCTTAGTTGTTGAGAGGGTTGCCCAAAAGCGGTATATAAAGCGTACCCGGTAAAACTTACAAGTAAACCAGATAGAAAGATGGCGACTAGGGTTGCTGTTTCCATTATTATATAATTTCAAGACCACAATGGTTTATTAAAAATAAAATGGAAAGGTATACAAAGTCAATAGATCTCAATGAATACAAACAATCAGATTTATGGCTACACAAACCGTTGAGGGTAGTTCTAGATCTCGTCCCAAACCTACTACCGTAGGGGCTTTATTGAAACCGTTGAATTCGGAATATGGTAAAGTAGCTCCCGGATGGGGAACTACTCCTTTGATGGGAGTTGCAATGGCTTTATTTGCAATATTCCTATGTATTATTTTGGAAATTTCTAATTCTTCTGTTTTACTGGATGGAATTTCAATGAATTAAATCCACAAGAAAATGAAATCCAAAAGAACCAGGAACAGGAAGTTCTAGCCTTTCAATACAATACAAAATGAATTTTTCGGGTCCCGAATTCCATTTCTAACCCCCCTTTTGGTAGTCCAATCGCGGAATTTTTTTCTTTCTGTATTTCCGGAATATGAGTGTGTGACTTGTTATAATTGATCCTGTTGATAATACGGAAAATGAGTCTGTCATCTTATCCTGATAGAGATGGTTCTACCTCGTC